AGATTCAAGTTTGGTCTTATCTGGAAGTTGTATGATATGGGTGCTGGTTGGACGATATCAACAGTTCCTCAGTATCCGTTGGATCCGAATACCGTCATCACTCATAGTCAATTTGAGGAGGTCTCAACTGAAGATATATAGAAAGTCTTCCGTGATTTAAGTAAGGCTAGATATATGCTTTTCACATGCAAATCTAACGAAGTGCTCCTGGACGATTGAGATTCCGTATCCGTAAGTAACCTAGTGCATGTGCCTTTGAAGAAAATGAAAGAAAAACGAACAACTGCGTCGTACGTACCGATCGACACTTAAAGAACCATGATCACACGACTTCTCCTCATAATTTTGCCCCTTTTCGGTAGTCTTTTTTCAGCTTGTTGCCAACGTTTTCTAGGATCAGAAGGAACCGCTATAATGACCGCGGGAGGAAATCTCGTACTTTGTGGGATCGTCTTGTTTGTAAGTAGCATTCTCCTTGGTCTTTTTCGTGTGTCGTTAACAAAACAATATGGAAAAGGACTTGTCTTGGTTATCCGTACATGCCTCTTTTTTCTAATCGCCCTGTATCTTGGTTTTCTTCGTGTTTATACGATGTCTCTTTGGTCTATTTTGCTTTTCGAAGGAGGTGTGATCTTGAGTATGGTTTCGGGGAATGGGGCGTCTTCTGGGGCCAACTCGGGCTGGACATCCATCCTAGGTTCGGGTTCGTCTGGAGGCAACTCGGGCTGGACCTCCATCTTAGGACAGGGAGATGGTTCGGAGTTCAGCGTGAACCAGCCGACGCCAACCCATTCCACACAGACGGGCTCGGCCTCCGAGCCGGGGGAGAATGTCATTCAAATAGAATTACAACAAAAAAAAGATGAATTACATTTAAAAATTTTACGTCAATTTCTTCATTATTGCGACCGTGATCTTCCTTCATGGCAAATAAATACGTCTTCAGAAAGGATAGAACTTGCTCATGTGTGTGTCAGAAATCTCATCCGATCTCTGGAAATAGAAGACTGTGTATCCGAGTATGAACGCTGGCAAAGTCATTTACGGACAAATCCGAGTACTCTTCATCCACTCTTCAAAGACTACAAAACAAAAAGGATTTAGTTGATTTTGAAGAGCGTATGAAACGCAGCATAATTATTGAATTTTAGTATACTTGAGAGAACAGTACAACCAATGCAACTGAATGCAGGCTAGAGCAGCAAGAGCGCAAATCCAGTATCACGGGATATTGCTATCCAATGACACTAGATTTGGTCAAAATAGGGGCACTTCATTCCGCTCGGGCCTCTCTTTGCTCTCTCCCATCATATATTAGTATTAGTGTGGTGGTGTGCAGAGCTAGTATATCCGGGACGTCGTTTCCGGGATTATGCGATCCTTAGAGATGATGTTGTCATTGTTGATGAGAGTGTAGCGAAAGTCTATAGCGCCGCTTTGGGGGATTTAGGAGTAACTATATCCTATTCAAAATCCCTAATCTCTCATAGTGGTTCTGCAGAGTTTGCGAAGCGTTTTAGGTTTCGGCCTGCCACTCACACTCAATCCTTATGTCAAGGGTGTTATTGCTCGTGACTAAGGTGTTGAGACCGAAGGAGCTGACACCCGCCCCATCTGAAGTTCAATTGGGCCAAGGCGCAGTTGATTTTCTTGAAGGGTCTCCGCTCAGGAGGCTCTCCTCACAGAAATGTTCGGCGGTTCGGTGGCATCTTTCATTGGTAGATTTGTTAGAGAAGGACTTATTTCAGAAAATGTTAATAATAGGGCAACTCCATTCAATAGGGAGGGAGGCATGGAATTGGATGCTTCCCCCCTTTTCAGTGCAGGAAGGACTGCTTGGTGAAATGACGTACTTAGGATTCCCTCACTGTCAAGCAACGGAATGACGAAAGGGTATCAAAACAACTCTATATAAAGATAGCCTACATTGAACCAAAGGAAAAACCGAATGAGATGTCGTATACGCAAATGCTCTTTACGTTGCAGGCATAAGCGCTGCAAACATGGCTACTTCATCTCTTTTCGGAAGAGAAGATAAAGAGAGTTCCGTCACTTCTGGGATTAAGGGAGTTCCCCCGAGGGAAAGACAGTCAATAGGAATTCTCTCTACTCTAGAACCCATAGGCCTAGGAGCAATAGACGGAAGAGGTACGACATCTGTAACAAAGTAAGTAACAAAGGAAGAAGGAAGAAAAGCCAGGGACGAAGAGGTATAGAAAACCTCATAGAAGGCTAAGCACAAAGAGGACTTTCGGTCAGTGTTCTAGGCCTTTTGTTAGCTCGGTTCCTCAAGCTAGTAAGTAGCTGTCCCTGTCCTGCCCTTGAGCCAGTGAACCTCAGGTCGAAAGATGCCTGCCAGTGAGACAGAGTCATTCCAACCAGTACCAATGCTTTCGATTGATTTCATATATGCTCACGATCCAGTCAAGAATAGAATTCTAGTACGAGTAGTGAAGGAACTGACTCTTATCAAAAGGAGGACGGGACTCTTGATGTTGATTCAATCTCCCTGTAAGCAACGACGTTAGACGAATTTGCTCCTCTTGGGAATAATTTCCATTATCATGGACAGGTGAGCCCTACCACTCTCAAACTCACTACTAAAGAGATGTCTATTGGCCATTCTCAACACTGTGAATCCGCATCAATGCCATTCTTGCTAAGAGCAGTGGCATCTTTGTCCCTAGCTCACTGGGGAACCAGGATCTCCCCTCATAGGTCTATTGATAGCTCCGCCTTAGTCGAGTGAAGTCGGCGGGGCTCTTTAAAATGGGCCATGCCAGGCCTTTTCCTACGTTAGTGAGACTCAAAGTAGGGCAGGTAAGGCTAAGAAGAATAGAAATACAATACGCAACTAGTCGGCCTTCGCCTTCAGGTAATCAATTCTCGTGTAAGAAGAAGACTTTCTCTTTGCAGTTCATTCCTTCCCTGATTAGTAAGGAAGACACGAACGAGAAGAAGAAGACTTGAAGGCTTAGAGCCCCTCTTCCATCAATAGGGATCACTCACGGACATAGAAATTCCTAACTCATGGGACAGGGCCAGTTAGACCAGCATCCACTGAGGGAAGAAAGTCATTCCTTGATGTGAGGCAGGCTTCAGCACTTTCGGCGAGCTCTTATACTCAAGGCAGGCTGGCTCAGTACACGATTCCCTTCCTTTAACTTTAAATAGAGCAACTTCCCGCTCTTCTGTCTGTCATCTGTCAACAGGTAACGGTCGCATCAGTCCAGTAACTGTCCTGTAGGCTGTCCAATCGCTCATCCGTCCGTTCTTGCTTCTGGAGTTCAGGACTGAGTCTCGTAGACCGATTTAATGTAGTGTGCCTGCCCGCTTCAATCGCTTGAATGGGCTCCCAGCTCTTCCTGTTTTCTATTCAAGTTCGGAACCATGACCATCACACTCAGAGATGTTTTCCTGCTGACGGGCTTCCCCATCACTGGTAGCGTCGCCGTTCATGCCATCAATCCCGGCGATAATGCCCTTCCGTCGGTTGGGGTTAGCTCCGGACACTTCTCCTCTTATGCCTCTGTGGCCAAGAAAGACTGCGATCTTAAAGAAGATCCCCTGTCTGAATGAGCACGCAGTCTTTTGTGGGCTCTCATTTGCAAGTTCATCTTCTGCCCAGCGGGAGGCAAAACCACTATGGAGTTCCTGCCTCTCGCTCAATCATTAGCCCTTCCTTGGTCGTCAATTCGCTCTTGGCACTCTGCTCCTCGGCTCTGTCTACCACAGCCTGAGGAAGTGTGTGACTGGATACCCAAGGGAATGTTGGAAAATGCGATTTTCAATAGTAAGAGATGCCTTCTCGTTGATTTTGCCGGGCAGGCTGGCTATCTCTTTCAAGTCTTAACTCGGGGACTTCGTACCTCTCCTTTACAGTCGAGAACTTCATGCCTCGGACTATTCCACTAAATAGTTACGCGCAGCCCCAGGTTCTTATAGTCTTATAGTTCCTGATGATCTGTTCGGAGATGATAAATCTCCTACCAGACAGTCAGCACTAGATGACATGAGGCCAAGAGAGACCTTGCGATCTAACTTGGATTCACATCATCCATGTTAACCAAAGGAGAGCGCAGCCACGGTGCCGCCCATACGTGCCTTACACACTGCTTCAGGGCTACCAGCGAATCATTAGATACGCAGGAATAAACCTACGCAGCTACTAGGGCATTTAGCTACTCTATAACTAAAGAGGCCATGATACATGGTATCCTCAACAGAACGGATTGCTCCGCCTATCAAGGCAACACCATAACATACACAACTACTGTGGCTAACACTGCTCACGCTCGGGGAGCGAAGACTCGCTCACCGAACAGGTGACAAGAGGAAAACCCTCAGATGATCAACCCGGTAGAAGTGTAGCTATTAACTACAAATAACTGATTCAAACCATCTTTGGTAACCGCTAACCTCTGTAGTGTCTACACAAGGTTAGAAGCAATCCCCCAAAGACCTTCATCTTTATGAGATGCGGAACGTCAACTGTTTTAAGGTCGGCCTTTCACTCGAGTGGGCACCTTCCCTGAAGAGAGAGAAGGTGGCACCCTAAGGTCGTTTGCATGTACAATACTCTACTTATTGGCCTGGTAATCTTTATCGGCCTTTAATTTATTCGATATATTGTACAGGCAAACAGCCTAACACATGAAGATGAAGGCTGGTGATACATACTCCGGATAGAGTCCGGAGTCGCGGACTATAAAGCGTCGTCTGCCAAGACATTAAAGTAAAGCGTCTTGACAGCGACATTAAGACTCCGCTGTATCACCAAAAGTCACCCCTTGAACAGGTGGGTTGTACACCGCTCTCTGGTCGGACCATCAGGCAGGTGTGTGGGACAGATAAAGAATCTGTCTGCCACACCCGGAGATCTTCCAAAATCTCCCGCCAAGAGTGTTGATTGACCGAGGTCAACGTGTGACGCGCTAAAGCAGAAGTCTCATATTGATGGCAGAGATCTTGTTCTGCCAAGTAGAGACAACTACTTTAGCGTGCCCACGAATGACTAACGCGTCGGCACTCTACTCGCCGTGATGGTAGCGATCTTGTGCTACCAATGGTTGGCGCTGACCATGGTTATGACCAGACCGATGTACCTGACTCTTCAATCAGGTACTAGGTTAGGAAATGAGCTAAAAGAAATACCTGTTACAGTATACCTTCGCTCACGCCTGTGGGCCTGAAGGGCTCTCGCCTCCTCAGACTGAGGTAACCAACCTCACATCAGAGTGTCTCCACTCTTGACGCCAGCCCCTGGTTCTATCAAAGCAGACACTTCATCCCTGGAAAAATAGAAATAAGAGAATTCATTCCTTGATGACTAAGGTTGTAGGAGTCAATTCCCAGGTCTTTCCTCCTTGAATCCGTAGCTGGTCTTTAGCTTAAACAGCCTCATTTCTTTAAGCCGGACAGGTAAAATGTTCAACTGAGGTTTCCTATCAAGCCAAGGAAGTGGATTCCCCTGCAAGGGTACTTGACTACGAGTACGGCTATGAAAAGCTTATCGAAAGAGGAGGTTTGAAGACGCCCCTATCAAGTAAAGGCAAAGGGAGAGGAATTGACTATCCTGGATCGCTATGGAGATAAAGAAGAGTGTAGTAAGCCTAAGCTTCGCATTTCTTACAGCTTTTTCATAGAAAGCGTAAGCTTTTGAATCGAAGTCGTGTCACTATTTAAAGAGAAGAAAATCTGATTATGAGAATGAAATCTTCGTCTTCCGGGATTCTCTTTTCTAAGTGCCTTCAAGCGCTTACTCAATGCCAAACCAATGAAAAGAGTCCTAGTCCACCACAGCTGAATGCGTACTTTTCTAGTTACCCCGCCGACAGATAAGGAAAGCAAAAAAGACTGACTTGCTTCAACTGAAGAAAGGAATGTCCCATGACTCAGGCATTCGCTTGCAGCGGATTCGGCAATAAGAACTGACTCGGCGACAGCGAGGTTTTAAATATGTCTTTGTTTGATCTTGCACTTTCATTTCAAGTAGTGCTTGAGAGAGGAAATGGCAAAGCCAAGAACCAAGCTGACTGAATGAAAGCTAACAATTTCATTGCCTCACAGCCTGAATGCCTGCTTCCCGCTCCGAACCTGTATGACTTCATTTCCTGTGCCCTATTCACTCTCTTCCTTCTCATTCATTGATCTAAAACAACTCTTGCTTGAAAGGACAGTTGAATTAATAAGGTGAAAAAACTCAAAACAGAACGTTCCTTTCGCAACGCAAGGCCGATATCTTTCATAGCAACCAAGGATGAGTTCGATCCATTAGTTCTTCTGTATGGCTTCTTTTTCTATTTAGTAGAAAGCCTGGTTTAAGCTGGGGTGTCCCCATTTTCTTCATACTCGATAGAAGGGCCGATAAAGGCCAGTCGGCGAGCCCTACGGCTATTTATTCAGAAAATTGCCACTGCCTTCTGTGTTAAGAGTTATATTCCGCGAAAGCTTCTTCTCCAGATTCCACAAGAAAGGGTTCGGATCATTAGGCTTTGCCCAACCTCCCCTCAGGGATCGCGGAGTCAGGTAGATCAACAACTTGTACATATCTCCTGGAAAAAAATATCCCATCACTAAACCTCATAATATCCCATCCGAGGTCTTAGTCGAGACTTGGCTTTACGCCCTTTGGTCTTTCATTTTTCGTTTTAGTAAAATGTCTCCGGCTGCTGCAAGGCTATCTTTCTTTAATTCCAATTTTCAATGATTGACATTCCTCTGTATTCTGTTGTGCTCAGCGAACGGATAAAGCCCAGGATGGGAAGTCGCATCTCTTTCGGAGTTGAATCGGGAATCCCCCTCTAAATAAGAATCTAATCACGCGCTCTCAGAGAACGAAAGACTCCATAGCCTAGTATGAAAAGTAGGTAAAGCCGTCCTGTACTACATCCGTAAGCCTTCCATGTATTGCATTCGTTCGTCAGGGAATGTGTACTAGCCCCTATTGGAACTCCAATCAGGGGAATTTGACTTCTCTTCTATTACGTACAAGTGGACCAGCCAGTCCGTCCGTCTGGTAATTTATTCCGTATTCAAGGCCGTCCTAGCTTTCCAATTTCTCTGTCCTAACAGCGTTCGAAGCCCTTGCAAGCTTTAGATTCTTTCCTATCTCTCTTTTGAGTGTGGTATGAGTCTAAGTGTATTAGTGTATAAATAATTTTCTTCCGTCTTTTGTGTAATCAGATTAGACTTTATTTGATTTGCCAAGGAAGAACGAAAAGGATTCTTGCAAGCGGGCAAACTTTAGCTTTTTCTTCCATGCTGCTTTTCTATCTATGAATCCAGGATCTAGCCGGATTCGCAGCTGATGCCAACAACGCTCTGGCTGCAGGTCGCTTTAGGTTTCATTCCAACACCTCAGTGTGTTGGAAGGGTGATAGATCAGCTTCGGGAGACTATGGTCCAAAAAGATCCGATCTGTCCTCCAGACTGCGCTTTCGCATACCCTGGTATGAGAGATTTTAATGAATACTCTCTCTAGAAAGGATGGATGCGCCAGTATCTCTCATACCTAAAAAGGTACTGTCAGGTCGCTTTGGCACCTGATGCTAGATTAGACGACTTTATAGACAGTCCAATGTTTATATGAACATGGCACGAACCAAAAGTGGATGTGACAACTTGGAAGTTCGGTATCATGTTCCGTATATTCGATTGGTTTGTCGAGCTGTCTAATCAGGACCTTCGTGTTCTGGTTGGCCAGGTAGAGTCGTCTAGTGATAAGTCCTTGGGAGGAGATTGATCCTCTCCGAATAGACTATCAGACTATAAGACTTTATAGAAGGGGATGCCCCCAATGCGGTAATAGCCGGTAGAGACCCACGTAATTCAAAATAGGTGAACTTGCTAGAATGCTGTTTAATAAACTTATATCGGTAACTGGCTTAAAAAGCTCTATCCCCTACGTCAGCTGGCTGAAAAAAGCTATTTATCCTTACTCAACTCGGTAAATTGAAACAAGTCCCAACCACGAGGCTTTGCCGCGAGAGTTTCGACATTAGTGATTTGCTCTGAATCTGGCCCCTAAACCAAGGCAAATAGCCCATAAAACATATGAATCCGACTGATCGGACCGAACTGCCAATGAAATCCATTTAGCCAGTTAAGCTAACAAGAAAGAAATAGATCAGAAATCTAGTTTGAAGGCCCGTGAGTACGGGAACAGGTCCGGTAGGGAAGGTGCGAGATGGTTCCGTCTTGTATCCTGGCAGAAGATCCCCAAAAAGCAAGCAGCATTTCTTTCCTCGGTAAGGCCCACGGAATCCCTCTTATTAGGTATTTCTGATACCATTACTATACAACAATAAACAAAGAAGAGGAAAGCACTATCATCTTAGTCAGATTTCATAGTAATAGTAATGAAATTAAAAGATATAGCTATAGCTTTAGAGTCAAAACAGTCTCGGTCTATAGTCTTTATACATTAGGGATACAAAAGTATAGAATCGTCTACTTATACTGGGTAGAGGCACTTAGGAAGCATCCTAAGGAAAATCCCATGATAGAGAGAAGGAACAGCGGGCAGCGCTGGGAGATCTAACTCTATTCAATGCCGTTCACCAGCTGTACGTTTTTGTCGCAAGGGGCCAAAAACCGCTCATAGCAGGTGCAAAGTATAAGGAAAGAGCATAGACTGACCTCAATAATGTTCGCAATCAGACATTAGATCCGGATCGAAATAATACCCGATATAAGATTCATCTACGCTGGCAAAAGCACTTTCAGAGCTATTGTCCCATCGCGAAGCTTCCCGCGAGAAGGTTTTTTGTTTTCGTGCCCTTCCTTTCCTTTTGAGTCTATCAGCTGCAACAAGGGCTTTAGGACCTCCTCCTTCGAGTGAAGGGACTATACAACCTCCCTTTATCAGTCAGAGCAGAATCTTTAGTGGTTGGGTCTCTTCCTTCCTATTCTAAGAAGTAGAAGATCTTACCTGCCTGGAGGAGCTAATCCCAACAGAACAGATCAAGCCTTCTTGGTTCGCCTTTGTATTGATATGGCACAATAGTGTTAAAGGGAATCTATTCTCTATATGAGATGCGGCTGGGATCGAGAATTGATCCGAGAGAATTAGACTAGCTTATCTGAGTTGAATGAAGCAGGAATAGTTCCAATGGCACTTATCCGGATTCCTATTGCTTTGTCTCCAACTGGGATTAGTGAGACCCGGAAGGTAAAGGCACAAAATCTAACACACTGTTAGGTGACCTGCCATACACGACCTGAAATGGGAACTTCCTAGTAGACCGATTTATCGAACTTTTATAAGCGAATTCTGCTTGGGGTATCGCCTGATCCCCCAGTACTGAGTGCTTGCCTTTTCCCCTGCAATACTCCTCAACCAATTTCCCAAACAGCAGTTCACGACTTCCGAGCCTTAGCAGTTTCAATTCCACACCAGCCTTCCTCGGCTTAAAAGTAATCGGATTGACTGCTGATTGACGTGAGGGGGTATATCTTCTTCTATTGATTGACTTCCTGAAAAACTGCCTATTCGTCTTTCCCTTCTTCCTTAGCTGGCACAGCATCAAGAGTAGCTTTAGAACGGTTCCAAGCCATGGAATAAATGCCATCGGTCACACTCCGCCGAGTCTGTCCGGTTTTTTTGAAGAAAGCAAGCAAGGGTTTTGAGCTGTTTTCATCAAATTGAAACCAGTAGTAAACCCATTTGTTGTGCCCTTTTGCCTTATTCTAACAAGTAAACTACCTTTACTAAGTTTACCCGGCGATCACGAGCATTCTCTTCAATGGAGTCCACTCCTTATCCACACATGAGCCTACATCCTTTAAGGAAGGTTGTAAGGAAGGACAGTAGATGTCGGCTATAGTATACCGCTCTTCTGTAGAATAAGACTTGGTCTTTAGTGCCTTATGAACCTTCTATGAACGTTGTTGGATGTCGCTGGGTCTACAAAATGAAGGAGCGAGCTGATGGTTCGATAGAGCGCTATAAGGCGCGACTAGTGGCCAAAGGCTACACACAGCAGGAAGGTATGGATTTTGACTAGACTTTCAGTCTTGTAGTTAAAGCTACCACTCTACGGATTGTTTTGTCTCTTGCTGTCACTCGTGGATGGCCGATAAGACAGATGGATGTAAAAAATGCCTTTTTCATTGCTCAGTCCTTTAGTTCAAGCGGCATCAACTGTCGAATCGTTTTGCCCACTTACTCCGCTCTGCTACTCATACGTGCCAAAGCCAAAGAGACTTCCTTCCCTTACCCTCACATGCATTAGGTGCCTAGCCTTGCTAGCTACTTCTCTAAGACCGGGGATTTGTCCAATCTTTGATTGCCTAAGATAAGAAGTAATTTCCATGGTGATTTTAGCCCTTTCCCGAGGCCATTCTGAACGTTTAGTTTTATAGAAATACCGTAATTTCATTTCCTTTAAGACTATACTTATTTCAGACCTTTTGATGTGCCTCTTTCGCTTGCTTTCTAGCTTTACCAAATGAAGTTAGTCACCTTCCTCTTCTGTTTACGCTTTCAGACAAGTAGCTAAGTCGTCTTAATCCAGCGACGAAAACTCCATAGCTAAGGCAGCTATAGGCTTGAGCGCTAGTGCGCCACTATCTATCTCTAAGGCCGTTGCTTGTTCGCGCAACTGCTTTCTAAAGCTCAAGGAGTTGCTTCTTTTTTTTTCTTTATAAAGGAAAAATCAACATTAATGATTAAATAAAGAAAGAAATTACATAAATAATGATAGGTTGAATCGTTCACTAATCTATCTGTGGCCGATTTCAAATCTACAGAGTAGGTTACCTTGGCACCACTAAGTCTACACAAAGGACGTGTTTGGTGAAACGTCCATAGGGATTGTTTGGAAGAACTTCCCTAGTAAATAGGTCATGGTCTTCCAGACTAAACAAATCATTGTTTGGGTCAAAACAATACCTAACCCGTGGATACCACAGCACTCCAGCCCCTATTCCGAGGTAAGGGCAATCTTTCATTTGTTGAAAGAATGCCGATACTTCGAACGGGAACGCTGAGAAGAAGCTCTTTGCAGAGTACTTCTTCCTAGGCCCATATCGGACTGCTTTTAATTTAGTGGGTGTGGCTTTCCAGGTGGGGTACCAGGTCATTCCTTGAGTAAGAGGAATGGTTGATACCGAAGGGACATACCTCGTCAGTAGATCCTTAACCCTTTCGGATAGGTCTACTGATCCATGAATTGCCGTAAACGGATTACTGAAAGAAACCAGCAATCAATAACACTCCTCTCCCAGCAAGAAAACGGATGCGCGAAGCTAACGCGCAACGGCTTTCGCGCGTTTGCGCTCAGTCCGTTGCTTGTTCGTCTAACGCGCAACGGCTTTCGCTAACGCTCAGTCCGTTGCTTGTTAGGTCGAGCGTTTTCAATCCTCTCTCGCCCTCACTCGTCTCTTGCTTAACACAGCTCCGCTTGCCTCTCACCGGCTAGAGAAATACGAAATATAATACTCGACTCAAAGAGCAAGAGCCCTTATTCCCTTATAGCTGCCTTACACAGATATAGATCAAGTTCTTCTTACTGATAAAAGAACGTTATAAGATTCATATGGAATTAACCAGCCTATGAAGAAAAGAGATCAGAAAACGCATTAGACAGCAATATTTGGCCCGTCTATAGAGCTCGTGCTCGTACGTACTTAGTCAACAAGCTATATGAGCAACGACTAGTTAATAGTCCTTGTTCTATCAAACAAGCTTTACAACTCCTCTCGCTTCTTAGACTGAGTACGTACCTTGATTCAACTAAGAAGTGGATCAGTGGTTGTTCTTTGGTTTGGAAGGTGGCGCATATTGCTATAGGTCACTATGTCAACCAAAGGCTTTTACGCTCTCTTCATGAGTGGCTAGGCCAGGTTGCCTATGGACGGCACATACTGGCAAACCCGACCTTTAGATTAGATAGGTTGGTCTTCTCCTTTGACTTTCAGTCGGCTACTGATCGGTGGCCCCTCCTTGTCTTATTTAGGATGTTGACCTATCTCTTTTGCCTCAGCTGCAGTTCATTCAGCACTGGCGTGCAAGATCTTTCAAGTACCGGTTAAGCAGTTCTCTCAAGTCAGCTTTGTTGCTGGTCAACCATTAGGTACGTAGTCACTAACCTTTAGGTTAGGTTACTATTCGTCTTGGCCTTATCCTATCATCAATCCCACTCTGGAGCTGCAGAGCTTGCAAAGAGGTTTCGGGTCCGTAATCAGACTTTTCAGTCTATATTGCTCTATAGGTACGTAAGTCACTCGAGCGAAGCGAGAGGTATGAAATCACTCGACTGAAAGGAGAGGACCGAAATAACGTAACGCCTTTTCTTGACATCATTAGGATGATTTCACATTCATCGTTAAACGCAACTTTCTCAGTAGCATAGGGCTATAGTTAATTAAATAAATACATGAATTAGATCCGGGAACACAAACTAGAAGTCTTCTCAGTACGGGCCGGTACCAAAAGAGAAATCCCGCTTTCCTAAGTCCTTGTAGTACCAACTCTTCTGACTTACGCTTGTTCTTTGATCTCTAGTCCCCGTCCTCTTTGATGTTTAAGGTTACGGTTCTTCGAATCCGTCTCAGTCAAAGAATCGTAGGCGAACTCGGCTTACAGCCTTTAAAGCGGGACTTGCAAAGACTGAGTCTTAGTTTGGCAGCTTGCAGGCGAGCTCTTTCTAAGGTCGTACTGCTTACCCAAATAGAAAGATCTATTCCGGACGTAGAATGACTTCAATCTTTAGATCATCTTCTATAGTCACCCTGATCCGGGCTTAGTAATCGATTCAATGGGAGGGGGACTAGTAACTGCTTCTAACCCTACTTAAGCAACTAGACCCGGAAGCTAAGCTTTCCTCACCTAGCAGATCTGTCTAAGGTCAGTAGTGCAATAGAAGTCCGATCTTTAGACTCAAGCCGTGTAACTTAAGAAGCCTATGACGACAAGACAAAGTCTTTCCAGGACTGAATTCTAAGACTTTTCCTCAGTCTGCAAAGCAGCCTGAGCTTCCTTTAACTACTACCTAGCAGGTAAAGTCAGAAAGAAAGCCCTTAGGCCCAACACCAATTTCATCTCATCCAATGACCTTTTAATCAATTCTTTAGCCCATCTCCTCACCCGTGGGATGTTACTGAGGCTAAGTCATATAAGGTAATCCTCTTCTTTAGCCGCTAACTGCTCTGAGAGCCTCTTCCCCGTAAGCCTGAGAATGAGAAGGACCTTAGTCGAAAGCGAGTTCAGTTCCCTCGTTTACTGCTTTCCGAGAAAGATATGCCCCGGTATTAAATTAAATAAAGTTGTTATTCCCGCTAGTTTAGGAGGATTTGATCTTTGTTCCATCTAGTGAAGTAGATTCCAATTCCGGTGAAGAGAAGAGTGAAACTCCGATAGCTACAGGCCTTAGCCCCAAACTCTGAAGATATCCCAAACTTCTCTCTCCTTACCGCTACCGGTCAAGCTTCTTTTGATATTGAGCTTTCCCCGGATTCTCTTGAGGTCGGGGTTGAAGAAGATGGGTAAAAAACAATGGGTTAAGCCTTTAGCTACGGCTGTTGGGGCAAGTCAGTCTTTAGCAGCCTAAACTAAAACTAAACAAACCTTACAGCCTCCGGGCAGGAGTATTCCCCACCGAAATTGTTATTCTCGGATGCTTTCCTCTCCGTCCCCGTCTCCGTCTTTGTCGAGCTTCTTTCCTTGCTTGATGAAGTTCAGTTACTCGCCTCTTCGAACCTCTACCTAGAGCATCTTCGAAGAGACTGAGCCAAGTAAAGAGAAATTGTCTGGGCAAAGAAAACAAGCCGGGAAGGCATAGAGTTGCCCCCAAGATGAAAGGGGATTGGTTGCATCGGTGCCCTTCGTTCATTGGATATAACCCACGAGCTCTAACCCTAAGTTCTGCCCTCGACCTTTAACGACGGGACAACAAACAAAGGACATTTAACCGAAGAGCACTAGACCAATAGACCAAGTTACACGGCTAAGACGGAATTGATTTTCGAGATGCAAAGTGAATGTCATAGTTGATAGCCTGCCCCGGGAGTTTAGTTTCGCCTGTCACCTTACCTCTTGGTAGGGACGGCACTCCCTTGCTTCCAAGATGGGGGAAGTTCCCATCAACTGGTTGGATCACTTTTCTTTAAAAGGCATTCTTTGGGTTCGTATGAATGGGGCTTGCCAAGACATTCCGACTACACCTTCTCCACTACTGTTATGTGGGAAGTGGCATTCTTTCCTTCTCATGGTCGCTCTCTGGGCTAAGATTTAGTGAACCTTTTGGGGGCTTGGTCTTCTCTTATTCAAATGGAAAAACCAAGTTTTGTGCTATCAAGAATAAGGAATAGCCAGCATGGTATTCTTCCTTATTATACGCGCGTGCAAGAGATTCAGTTTAGTGTAAGGTGCAAGGCGAAAGTCATAAAGGAAATAGAACTCCCAGTCTCATTCACGGCTAACCGTGAACAGAGTGAAGGGTGGGCAAAGAGCTTTTTAGAAGGGGTCTTTATTCAACAATATTCCCCGGGCTCACCTATAGTACTTCTTTAATGGGCGGAGGAAGTTGGGCTTTCCATTCTTACCTTATATAACCCAGTGCTATCTTGTTCTTTCTCCTTACTCTAACAAGTAAGGTGTGAAACTGCTTAGTAGTGATAGTAAGGAAGGTGTGGTAGACGAGATACTTCAACTTGTGGGAACGAGCGGGAGATAGCGTCCCCAACGGAAAAGCTTCTTCCTAGGCAATTCAATATACCGGGAATGAAAGAATATCAGACTCATCAGAGGCCACCATATAGACCAGGTGATATCAGGTGACGGGGCGGTCAAGAAAAGAGGAATAAAAGGGCCTCATGCGGGGAAGAGTCTGACTCAGCCCCTTCTATTCTTTAGTAGAGGTGTTACAACCTCGAGACAATGAAAAAGAGAATCGAAGATTCAGTCTAACAGCATGTTTAACCATACCAAAGGTAAGTAGTCAGTCGAGCGAAGCGATAGGCACGTAGTCACTCAGATTAATGCAATGAGGCAATCTTTCCCTATCAAAGCCTTATCCCAGCTATATTATGACTTTGAAATCAACGTTTAACCAAAGTCCACATAATGATCGGAAAAGGTATTCTAAGGCAATCTAGAGCACGAAAGACTTCAATCCTCTGGACAAGAGAACTGATTGTTGGTAGAGGACCAACAGCTTAGTTGAAATACTAAGGTGTGAAACTGCTTATATTATATAATAACTGGTGTTTCACAGCTTACTATATAGAGTAAGGGAGTACTATGCATTATTCCCGGGCTAGTCTCTTAGTGATCTCTCCTAATTCAGTCTATGAAAGCGCCTAAGCCTAACATAGTATAGGGCTAGGGCTAGCGCTAAACTAGCCGGCCTGAAACGGAATCCCTACGTACAGTAGCTCAGCACTCGTTGGTGCTCCGTAAGGTCCAAAGTCTTATGTTTGACGGACTAAGAATCGATGCTTTGAAGTTCCACCAACAATCCCAGGATATCCTAATGAGATAAACGAAGTTCTCGCACGAGGTTTAATCCTTCTTGTCATATTTGATTATGAGATCAAAGACTTTAGTTGTCCAAAACGGATAAGATCAGGGTAACCCCTATCGATCGAACTACAGTAGGTCCATCAAACCAGGATTGGATTGAGGCATCCGGATCAGCGGATTTCTTAGCATACCACGCCACTTGGCGTAGCAATGCTTGGACCCACCGTCTAAGAATAGACCACTCCAGGAAGTCAACGGCCCCAGGGCCTAAATGGACTATGAGTACTCCCCTCGTCTGCTTCGCTCGAGTGATTTTATACCTCTCCTTTCAGTCGAAAAATAGTGACCTGACTTTGATTTGATCTCGCTCTAAGAGATCTAGTTTGAGTCATTGAATTTAAGTTTCAGAATCAGAATGTAAGCCTGCAGTTGCAGTCCCCGAGACTAAATTCATTTCAATCTCTATCTATAGCTCAAGTGAAGTGAGCCATAGGAAACAAGCAAGAAAACTACTGCAGAAAGAAAACGGATGCGCTCAAGCCAGCATCACTTACGAAATTTACCGCTGTTCGATCTACTGGGAGATCGACAATATACAATATATAAATGGAATTTCTCCATCACTTTTTTTTTAATTAACATCAGTCGAATTGCGTAAGTGATCACTCTCTCTTTCCACTAGGAAAGAGAGAGTGATCTCATCTCGCAAAAGAGCATCAGTCGAATTGCGTAAGTGATCACTAAACCTTCGTCTACTCGTTATGGGCGAACGATAAGAATCCTGAATCATTCCCTATCGGTAGTAGTATATGAGCACTATATCAATTGAGCATATTTCTATATCAATTCGTCTCATCTATGACGTATTCTATGATTGAGAAGCTGACAGGCCCAATGCGCTCTACAACAGGCCTTGCGAGGTCGTAGCAGCCGGTAACCTCGGATCAGTGTAAGATCGATCAAGAACAGAACCGGATTGGATTGAGGAAGATAAGTTATGGAGAGTGTGAACGGATATAAAGTGTTCTGTGAATGAATATATCATGTGATAATAGTAAGGGAGGAATCGTTGGCACCGTAATGAATTCTTTAATTAATTGATTAGCGGATATCAATTAATACGTGAAGTGATTGAATATTACAGCACCCCATAATCTTATCTTATAAAAGAATATGATAAGCAGCAATCAAACCATTAGGCAGCAAGACAAGAGAACGGAATAGCTATGCACCGGCTTTCGTCCCAACCAACGCGTAACCTTTCCCCAACCTTTTCTGCGGACCCAACCTTCTCTGCAGACGACCTTCCGAACCCTTCTCAATTCGTTGCTTGTTTCCGTTCCAAACCAAACCCAGCAAGAAACCGGATGCAGCAATCCTCGCTCCTGCGTTAACGGCTATAGGCTTTGCGGCAACCCCTTTTTGGCCTGCCTTGCCTTATCGAATAGGGGCGAGTACCATACTACACGAGCTCATAAATTGGCCTCTCGCTGCTTTGTTTGCTCTTCGCGGAAGCTACTCGACTGTTAAGGAGAGGGCTTAACGCTCCTCTCTGGCCGGTGCTTCTTTCTGCCTTACCCTTCTTTTTCTTTCTTCCTCTTCCTGCTGAGCCAATGAGCTAAGCTCCATCCAATCAGGCATGAAAGAAAGCGCGAATTCAAGAATTCAACCTCTCAATTTACCCTTTCTTGATCTTAGATTAATAACCCGTTGAAGCACAGGAGCTCAATTAATTGGTGCAGGTGCTTGGCTATCGAATCAGCAGCTAAGGTAGCAGACTGATTTGACTTGATGACCTGGTATGATCATGAACTAGAATGTTCTATTGAATGAGATATAGCCGTAGATCTCCCAGTGCCCACTCTTCGATCTCCCATCGCATCGGTTCCTGAATATCGACTCACTCTTGCCCGCCCTTGATAGACTAAAGGCTGAAGACCGAGTAAAAGGGCTGGCTGGCAAGGCAAAATAGCATAAAAGAGTTTAGCGTAAGAGAAGAAAGCTGCTCTTAGCAGAGAGAGGGTGGAAAAGTTT